TGAATATAACAAGCTATCATTAAGAATTTCATCTTTCGACCAAAAACAACCAAGAGGCGGAATACCACAAAGAGAAAGTGTACCTAATAAAAAAGACGTTTTAGTAATTGGGACATGTTTTTTTAAACCGCCCATTAAACCCAGATTTTGATTTTTCTTTGGAGAATATCCAACAAGTGTTTGCATTGAATGGATAACGGAGCCGGAGCCTAAAAACAATAATGCTTTAGAATAAGCATGAGTAATCAAATGAAATAAAGCACTTCGATAAGACCCCATACCGAGAGCTAACATCATATACCCCAATTGAGACATTGTGGAATAAGCTAAACCCCTCTTAATATCTTTTTGAGCAAGAGCTAAAGTAGCTCCAAGAAATACAGTTATTATCCCTATCAAAGAGATTAAATTCATTATGTGAGGGATGAAGCTGAAAAGAGGTAGAAGTCGAGCTACAAGGAAAATTCCCGCTACTACCATAGTAGCCGCATGCATAAGAGCGGAAATAGGAGTTGGCCCTTCCATGGCATCCGGTAACCATACATGAAGGGGAAATTGTGCGGATTTAGCAACTGCACCAGAAAATAATAAAACAGCGCACAAAGTAACAAAAAAAAGATTGCCCTCATTATTAGAAACAAAGTTATTGAATATCTGGAATAAATCACGAAATTCAAAACTGCCTGTTAGCCAATAAAAACCTAAAATTCCCAATAATAAAGCAAAATCACCCACACGATTTGTTACAAACGCTTTTTGACAAGCATTTGCTGCAAGAGGTCGTGTGAACCAAAATCCTATTAATAGATATGAACAGATTCCAACTAATTCCCAAAAAATATAAATTTGTATTAAATTCGAACTAAGAACTAATCCCAACATGGAAGTGCTGAAAAAACTCAAATAAGCAAAAAATCTCAAATATCCGCGATCGTGAAACATGTAATTATCACTATAAATAAGAACCATAATTCCAACAGTCGTGATTAATATTGACATAATAGAAGTAAGTGGATCCATTATGTATCCGAATTCTAAAAAAAAATCATGATTTATGATCCAAGACCAAACATATTGATAGGTAAAACTGCTATTTATTTGCTGAAGAGACAGATTGATTGAAAAAACCATGACCAGACTTAATAATAAGACGCTCTGAAAAACCCAAATACGACGAATACTTTTTGTTGCGGCTGGAAAAAGAAGAAGCCCCACCCCTAGTAATATAGGAATGGGAAGTGAAAGGAAAGTTATTATACACGCATATTGATATGTCTGTGCCATATAAAATAGAAAGTTTTTGAGTCATTGGATCCTCCCCCTTTCAAAACAAAAAGGGTCAATAAAAAAAAGAAAAATATGCCCCAATTTCAAAAAAAAATTCCCTTTTAATATTCTTACTTATTTTGCGTTTTTAGCAAAGTTATTCTATTTTTCTTTTTATGAAGGATCAATTAGTTGAAAAACTAAAAAATCCTTCTTACGTTTCCATATCAAAGAGCCGAATCTAGGCGTAAGAATTGAGTCGTATTTTTTCTTTTCGTAAAAGATAAGATCCATTCAGATTTTGTCTTCTTTTTTTTTTTAAGTTGACATATATATTGAAAATGACATATAATGAATTCAACTAATAAGGATGGGGTTGATTCCAAGTGAAAGTGAGACGGTAAAGAATGTTCACGCAGGAGAGATACTCAGGGTTCGAGTTGTAAGGATAGGTTTCATTCCAAGTGGTTGACATATATATCGAAATGACATATAATGAATTCAACGAATAAAAATGGGGTTGATTCCAAGTGAAAGTGAGACGGTAAAGAATGTTCACGCAGGAGAGATACTCAGGGTTCGAGTTGTAAGGATAGGTTTCATTCCAAGTGGTTGACATATATATCGAAATGACATATAATGAATTCAACGAATAAAAATGGGGTTGATTCCAAGTGAAAGTGAGACGGTAAAGAATGTTCAGGCAGGAGGGAAAGTCTAGGGTTCGGGTTGTAAGACACGCCCAATTGATCTGATGATATGATTGCATCACGATGCCGAAGAACACGGTCTAATAGATCGTTCTATCGAATAGGCGGATCATAGTTAATCAAAAAAAACTACTTAAAATCCGCCTTACGCATATCAAAGAATCTAGGCGTAAGAATTGAGTTGTATTTTTGCTTTTCGTAGCGGATCATAGTTAATCAAAAAAAACTACTTAAAATCCGCCTTACGCATATCAAAGAATCTAGGCGTAAGAATTGAGTTGTATTTTTGCTTTTCGTAGCGGATCATAGTAGTCAAAAAAACTACTTAAAATCCGCCTTACGCATATCAAAGAATCTAGGCGTAAGAATTGAGTTGTATTTTTGCTTTTCGTAGCGGATCATAGTAGTCAAAAAAAACTACGTAAAATCCGCCTTACGCATATCAAAGAATCTAGGTGTAAGAATTGAGTTGTATTTTTGCTTTTCGTAATAGTATCCATTCACATTTGTTAAAATTTTTCATTGTAAATTTGTAATGAGTATAGTTTGTAAGAAATTTATAGTCTCTGCCAATCTTTAACTAATCAAAGAGGGAATTTGTTTTATGGTTAATGGAAAATGCTGTTTCGACGAATTTGAGTTTGAGGATTTCCTGTCACATCAAAATGGTATATTACTTCAAGTGTTGAAAGTGAAATTAGAGGAAAAAAAAGGAGACTTGACGTCAGCGGATCTGGAAGATGCCTATCAACAGTGCTGGGTGCTCATTCAGCAGGATCTTGAAAAATGGTGTCTGTTAAGGAACTCAGGCGATCGTAGCGTTAACGTTAATCTTTCAAAATGTTGCCTGACGCAGATTGACGATGCCCGCGATCAGGAGCGCGACGCTATCGGTATGGCCCACAACATGAAGTCATACCTAGCATGTAGGCTCTACGATCAACCGGCGGATAAGCGTCTTGAAATTATCGCTGACTTGAAAACTGTTTTTAAACTGAAATCTGAAGTGGAAATTACGTCTGGGGCTGCATCTACCTTCCCCGGATTGTTCCAGGAGCTATTTCAAGACATGAATGCAATCGATGAGGGAATGTCTGGGGATTTTTTTAAATTGAAGCCGGCTTTGGAGTGTTTCCTTAGGGAAGTGAGTCCAAGAATCGTCTTGAAAACCAAAAAATATTACGTAAATTCACAGTTAAGATATGATAAATGTAAATTTTGCAACAGCCGTTGGGTGAAATGGGTGAAAGAACCGAGCGGACTGGAAGTAACAAATTTGAGCGAATTATGTTGCTTCACAATTCCAGAAGAGTTGGAAAGTTTTTTGGTCTTGAGGTTCCGTCGAACTTTTTTTCAGGAATTGTTGGACTTTCTACCCTTTTTGGATCGCTATTTTTCTGCTAATCGTTTTGAAAACTGAATTTCATTGATTGATTTAGAAGACCTTCCGCTGTAGAGTCTCTCTCAAGACTTTCAGAATTAAGTCTTTCAAATTTAGAATCAAAAAGAAAGTTCTCACGGGAATCACTCGATTCCCGGGATAACTTTCTATCTATTTCTTTTCTATAGATTTGTATAGATATATTATCTTGCATCTAAATAATGAATAGTAATTAACCAGTCGTTTTGAATAATAAATGTCTTTGACATACAACTATAATAACCAAACAATTTGTTATGACCAAAAAGAAAAAACCTTTTGAACATTTTGATGACAAGGAATACCGGACGTATCAAAACCGGTTGTTAATAAGGATCTTGGACGTGAGATTAAATGAAAAGGGAGAATTGGTGCCAGCTGATGTGCCAAGAGCCTATGAACAATGCAGGTCGCTCATTCAGCAAGATGTTGAGTTCCTGGCGAAAAAGTCCTGTCTTTACTTGAACTCGGAACCAAATAGTGTTGATCCTTCGAAATGCTGCCTTTTTCAGCTTGTCGATGGGACAGAGCTGCAGCGAGACGCTGTCGAGCTGGTCCACAAGATGTGGCCATCCGTCCTATCTCTGGTCTACAATCAACCGGACGAGAAGCGTCTTCAAATTCGCGATCACTTGAGAATCGTTGTACAAATGAGACTTCAATTAGTAGATATTACGTCTGGCGATATATCTACCTTCCCCGGATTGTTCCTGGTGTTACTCGAGGAAATTAATGGAATCGATGAGGGAAGGTTTGGGGAATATTATAAACTGAAGCCCCGTTTGGAGGAGTTACTTAGGGAAATGGGTCCGAGAATCGTCTCGAAACTCAAAAAATACCACGATCACCCGAGTTTGGGCTACTCGGAATGTGAGTTTTGCAACAGCCGTTGGACCGAAGAACCGGGTGAGCCAGACTTAAAAAATTTGAGCAATTTACCCTGCTTCAAAAATCCTCGAGAGTTAGAAAAGTTTTTGGCCTTGAGTTTCCGTCGAATGTTTTATGCGGAATTAATGCACTTTATAACCGATAAGTTTACGGTCGACGATTTTTTGCCGGATGATTTTGAAAACTGAATTTCATTGATTGATTTAGAAGACCTTCCGCTGTAGAGTCTCTCTCAAGACTTTCAGAATTAAGTCTTTCAAATTTAGAATCAAAAAGAAAGTTCTCACGGGAATCACTCGATTCCCGGGATAACTTTCTATCTATTTCTTTTCTATAGATTTGTATAGATATATTATCTTGCATCTAAATAATGAATAGTAATTAACCAGTCGTTTTGAATAATAAATGTCTTTGACATACAACTATAATAACCAAACAATTTGTTATGACCAAAAAGAAAAAACCTTTTGAACATTTTGATGACAAGGAATACCGGACGTATCAAAACCGGTTGTTAATAGGGATCTTGGACGTGAGATTAAATGAAAAGGGAGAATTGGTGCCAGCTGATGTGCCAAGAGCCTATGAACAATGCAGGTCGCTCATTCAGCAAGATGTTGAGTTCCTGGCGAAAAAGTCCTGTCTTTACTTGAACTCGGAACCAAATAGTGTTGATCCTTCGAAATGCTGCCTTTTTCAGCTTGTCGATGGGACAGAGCTGCAGCGAGACGCTGTCGAGCTGGTCCACAGGATGTGGCCATCCGTCCTATCTCTGGTCTACAATCAACCGGACGATAAGCGTCTTCAAATTCGCGATCAATTGAGAATCGTTGTACAAATGAGACTTCAATTAGTGGAAATTACGTCTGGCGATATATCTACCTTCCCCGGATTGTTCCTGGTGTTACTCGAGGAAATTAAGGGAATCGATGAGGGAAGGTTTGGGGAATATTATAAAATGAAGCCCCGTTTGGAGGAGTTACTTAGGGAAATGGGTCCGAGAATCGTCTCGAAACTCAAAAAATACCACGATCACCCGAGTTTGGGCTACTCGGAATGTGAGTTTTGCAACAGCCGTTGGACCGAAGAACCGGGTGAGCCAGACTTAAAAAATTTGAGCAATTTACCCTGCTTCAAAAATCCTCGAGAGTTAGAAAAGTTTTTGGCCTTGAGTTTCCGTCGAATGTTTTATGCGGAATTAATGCACTTTATAACCGATAAGTTTACGGTCGACGATTTTTTGCCGGATGATTTTGAAAACTGAATTTCATTGATTGATTTAGAAGACCTTCCGCTGTAGAGTCTCTCTCAAGACTTTCAGAATTAAGTCTTTCAAATTTAGAATCAAAAAGAAAGTTCTCACGGGAATCACTCGATTCCCGGGATAACTTTCTATCTATTTCTTTTCTATAGATTTGTATAGATATATTATCTTGCATCTAAATAATGAATAGTAATTAACCAGTCGTTTTGAATAATAAATGTCTTTGACATTCAACTATAACAATAAAAAACCCCTTCATTTTGAAATGGCAGTTCCAAAAAAACGTACTTCTATCGCAAAAAAGCGTATTCGTAAAAATATTTGGAAAGGGAAGGGATATACGTCCGCGTTAAAAATTGTGACCGGCTGGAAATTTTTGTATAACCAAACCGTTAATTCGCATTGGCTGAGAACGCATCCAAAGCCAAAAGGCTTCGGATTCCTATCTAGACAAAGTAATAAAACATTGTAGTCTATTTTTTTATGTGGTTGGTGGGGAGGCTTATCTTCCCCATCACCCTACTTTCATATAATGAAAATATTCATTAATAATCAAAAATTTTTCTCTATCTATCTATCAAGAATATTGATAGAGGATGAGAGAGACTCTTTTTTGTTCAAATTCACTATAGAAACAGCGAAAGTAATTGTTTTTATTTTGAATAACTTTCTGACTTCTTACTTCTCTGAATTACTATATAGTTGATATATCTTCTGGTTTCAGCACAATCCAGAAAAGAACTCAACTAATGGATTTTATTGTTTCAAATTTATGAAATCTAGTAAATTAGAAACAAGTTATTAAAAAAAAACATTTTCTTTTAAATTCTAGTTCTGACTAAACTAAAAATATGAACCTTTGGACCTTTCAACTAATTGAGATTTCTCAATTTGAATCTTTATTCCAAAAATTTTCCTTGAGTTAAATCTTTCAATCTTGACAATTGAATAGCAATAAGCTATAATCGATGTGAGCAAGCCGCTATGGTGAAATCGGTAGACACGCTGCTCTTAGGAAGCAGTGCTATAGCATCTCGGTTCGAATCCGAGTAGCGGCATATTGTTTTCTAAAAGAGATAAAATAGATATTATAATGAATAATAAATTTAATTCCCCATTTGAATTAATTACTTTAAAGTAAGGGATTACTCTTTTTTTTTATGATATTTTCAACCTTAGAGCATATATTAATTCATATGTCGTTTTCGATTGTTTCAATTGTAATTACAATTCGATTGATAAACCTAGTAGTTACGACAATCCTAAAACCATACGATTTATCCGAAAAGGGCATCATAACTACGTTTTTATGTCTAACAGGATTCTTAGTCACTCGTTGGATTTATTCAGGCCATTTTCCACTAAGTGATTTATATGAATCAGTAATCTTTCTTTCATGGAGTTTTTCCTTTATTCATATAGTCGCGTATTTCAAAAAAAATAAAAATCTAAGCAGACTAACCGCCTCAAGTACTATTTTTATCCAAGGCTTTGCTACTTCAGGTCTTTTAACTGAAATAAAGAAATCTGGAATATTAGTACCCGCCCTACAATCTGAGTGGTTAATAATGCACGTAAGTATGATGATACTGAGTTATGCGGCTCTTCTCTGTGGATCATTATTATCAACTGCACTTCTAGTCATTATATGGCGAAAGAAATGTAATGAGTTATTACGATTAATTGAATCACTTTCATTTGACAAAATTCAATCCAGGAATCAACAAATTCAGATGGTCGCAAAGACTTCTTTTTCTTCTGTTAAAAATTATTACAAGATCCAATTGGTTCAACAATTGGATTATTGGAGTGATCGTGTAATTAGTCTAGGGTTTATCTTTTTAACCATGGGTATTCTTTCGGGAGCAGTATGGGCTAATGAAGCATGGGGCTCCTATTGGAGTTGGGACCCAAAAGAGACTTGGGCTTTTATTACTTGGATCATCTTCGCTATTTATTTACATACTAGAACAAATAAAAATTTATGGGGTGCAAATTCCGCAATTGTGGCAGTTATAGGCTTTATGATAATTTGGATATGCTATTTTGGAGTCAATCTATTAAGCATAGGACTACATAGTTATGGTTCATTTTAAGGGAATGTCTAGTTAAATGAAAGAAATTTTTTTACGAATACATACAAAGTATAGTATAGAATTCTATACAATACTTTGTATGAACGTACCAGAACCACGCGCATACAGGAGTGTGTTAATTCGCGCGGTTCTCCCAAGCGTATATCCCGTGAAAATGAAATTCAAATGAAAGTTCATTTTTTGAACTTATTAAAGAATGAAAAAACGTAAAAGGGTCCTGAGAAGAAAACAAGGCCTATTTAATTGCTATACATCGATTGATAACATTTAAAGATTAGATCATTTTTTATTTAAGAAAACTCTCTATAAAAATATTAGATAAAATAACCTCAACCTTTTCAACTGATAGTGAAAGAACAAAATCTGGGTACAGCCCAATGCCTATTACAGGAAGAAAGATAGAGCTTGACACAAATAACTCGCGCGGTCCAAAATCCAAGACATAAGAATTGGGGGCATTCAATAACTTGTATCCATAGAAGATCTGGCGTAACAGAGATAATGAATAAATAGGCGTTAATATTATTCCAATTGCGATTACAAAAGTCATTAGTATTTTTGGCAGTAAAAGATATTTTTGACTGGTAATTATGCCCCACAATATTATAAATTCTGCAACAAAACCACTCATACCTGGCAATGCAAGGGAAGCCATCGAAAAGCTACTGAACATCATAAATATTTTTGGCATTAGAATAGCTACTCCGCCCATTTCGTTAAGATAAAGAAGATGGATTCTATCAGAACTGGTTCCTGCCAAGAAAAACAGGGCGGCCCCAATAAATCCGTGAGAGATTATTTGTAAAACGGCTCCATTGAGTCCTGCATTGGTTATAGAACCAATTCCTACAAGTATGAAACCCATATGAGATACTGAAGAATAGGCTATTCTTTTTTTTAAATTAGGTTGGCCGGAAGATGTTGAAGCTGCATAGATTATTTGTAGTGTACCTATTATCACCAACCACGGACAAAATAGAGAATGAGCGTGAGGTAATAATTCCATATTAATTCGAATCAATCCATATGCTCCCATTTTTAATAAGATTCCGGCTAAAAGCATACAAGTACTGTAGTGAGCTTCTCCATGGGTATTTGGTAACCATGTATGTAGAGGTAAAATTGGTGATTTGACAGCAAAAGCAATAAAAAAGCCAATATAAAATAGGATTTCTAAGGAGATAGCATACGGTTGATTAATTAATTTTTCAAAATCCAATGTTGACTCATTCGAACCATATACACCCAGACCCAGAACTGCCATTAATAGAAAAACAGAACCTCCAGCCGTGTATAAAATAAATTTTGTTGCCGAGTACATACGTTTCTTTCCTCCCCATATGGATAGAAGTAGATAAATCGGAATTAATTCTAACTCCCACATGATGAAAAAAAGTAAAAGGTCCTGAGAACAAAACGAGCCTATTTGAGCGCTATACATTGATAACATTAAAAAATGAAAGAATCGCGAATCCCGAGTAACTGGCCAGGCCGATAAAGTAGCTAAAGTGGTGATAAATCCCGTTAGTAAAACAGGTCCAATAGAAAGTCCATCTATTCCTAATTTCCAATGAAACTCAAATAAATTGATCCATTTATAATCTTCAACTAGTTGTATTAATGGATCATCTGATTGGAAATGATAACAGAATAGATAGGTTGTTACAAGGAGTTCTAAAATACATATACAAATACTATACCACCTAATTACCCTATTTCCTTTCTGGGGAAGAAAAAAAATTAAGGAACCCACAGATAGTGGTAAAAAGATAATTATTGTTAACCAAGGAAAATAATTCGTGGTAAAGACAAGATAGACTTGGACCAGAAAAGCCGTGCGTAAAAAAGTTTTTTTAAGTACGGCTTTTCTCGGTAAAACAAATCAGATGAATTCAACTATGCTTTTGGGTAACGTATCAATAAGCTAGACCCATGCTGCGAGTTGTTTCATGCCATAAATAAACGCGAATACTCAAAAAGTCCGTTGGACAAGCAGATTCACATCTCTTACAACCAACACAATCCTCTGTTCTTGGAGCCGAAGCAATTTGTTTAGCTTTACAGCCGTCCCAAGGTATCATTTCTAATACATCTGTGGGGCAGGCTCGAACACATTGAGTACACCCAATACATGTATCATAAATCTTGACTGAATGTGACATTGGATCTCTCCTTTTTGAAGGGTCAAAAATTTCAATCTCCTAAACTTATAACTGAAGAAAACTATATAAAAGATATTTATCTAGTCGATGAATCGATGAGTTGTCGGAGTTGTTTTTCAATCAATTTAGTTCTCAATCAGCTTATGAAATCGAACCAAAATACTTTGTTTTTTTATGTTTATAGATAGATAGAC